AGAAAGTAAAAAGCCGTCTTTATTGAAGAAGACAAACCCTTTCGGTAGAAGTCAGAAAGAACCTAAAAGAAAGAGGACTGGAATCCATACATTGATTTTTTTTTGTTTTCACAATTTTTTTGAACCGTATGCATCAAAAGACGCGTGTACGGTTCCTAAGGGCTACAATTCTACCCTAATCAACCGACTTTATCGACAAAGATTCCTTTTTTTAGCACAAGTAGTTGATAGCGAGATCTCAAATCAACTTATTGGTCTTATGGTATATCTCGCTATTGAGGATCCGACCAAGGATCAGTATTTGTTTATACACTCTCCCGGCGGTTGGATACTACCTGGACTAGGGCTTTATGATGCTATGCAATTTGTACCACCAGATGTCCATACAGTAGGCATGGGGTTAGTTGCTTCAATGGGATCTTTTATCTTGGCCGGAGGAGAAATTACCAAACGTATGGCATTCCCTCACGCTTGGCGCCAATGATTTAAGAGAAAAAATAAGACTATGCCTTCGCCCTATGAAATAGGAATATATATTAAGTAAAAATAGCATGGCACTTCGAATTCGATATGATAATGATAAAATTTTGCATTTTTTTTTCAAAACATTAGATTATGTATCGAGAGAGTAGTATGGGAGAAAGGGTATTTCCGATTTTCTCTTATTTATCGGGAGCCCAGCTCAGCGTCACAAACCTTTTTTGTTCACACCGAAAGGCTCTTACAAATATTTCTATTATGTTATGCAGTTAGGCAAGGAGTGCGAAAAAAAACAGGATTTTTCTTTGATTGGCTCAAAAAGACACTTTGGGATTGCTGAATCACAAACAAAAAAAAAATGAATATATTAAAAATTAATTAATTAATATAAGGCAACGGAGCCATCATAGTAGTTTTTAACTATTCCAAAAGGAAGGGTGGCTATTTGATCATTTAGACCACCAGGGTCTGATATATTTTACTTTTCCCTTTCTTGGAGGGTAAGGGTCAATTTTATTGTAAAGCCGTATGCATATGCAATGCATCAAAGATGCCCGTACGGTTGTTCAATTCTATCCTTTTTCGTATTATATTAGTCTTTATCTTTCTTTTCTCTTCGCTTTATCATGCGAGATAGAAGAACTTTTTATTATGTTATATCATCAGGGTAATGATGCATCAACCTGCTAGTTTGTTTTGTGATACACAAGCGGGAGACGTTACGTTGGAAGCGGGAGAATTGATGTCCCTGCGTGAAACCCTCACAAGGGTTTATGCACAAAGAACGGGGAAACCCTTATGGGTTGTATCCAAAGACATAGAAAGAGATATTTTTATGTCAGCAAAAGAAGCAAAAGCTTACGGAATTGTTGATCTTATAGCAGGTGATGATGTTGTAGCAGGTGAATGAAAATAAGCCGGAATACGTAATTTGAGATTTTATCTATGATTTTACTATTCTAATAACTGGAAGTAATTCTGAACTCTCCGGTTCAGATCAGATCAATCTAAACCAGCCCATTATGTATACAATTCAGCATGCCAACTATTAAACAACTTATTAGAAATACAAGACAGCCAATCAGAAATCGCACGAAATCCCCCGCTCTTCGGGGATGCCCTCAACGTCGAGGAACATGTACTCGGGTGTATGTGCGACTCGTTTAGATCAGACCATGAGCTGGTACAAAAGCAACAAAAAACTTTCCAGTATCAATGATCAGTACCGGGGAATAGTATAGAATGTAAGAAGGGACTCCATTCACTATATAAAAATAAAAAATAAAATAAAAAAAAAAAGAATAATCAAAGCTATCACATTCCTACATTGTGGATAAATTTTATGGTTTCCGTTGGTGCAAATCTCAATTTAAGATGAGAAGCAATTCTCCATTGGTAGCAAATGGTTAGCCATTAAGCGGAGGAAATCTTTTTTTTATTTACTTTCTTATTTACTTATTTAACTTTAACTTATTGAGTTACTTATTTAAATTTTTAAATTTTAAATTGACTTTTTTAATACTTAGTTAATTTAACTTAAAAAATGGACTTTTAAATAATAAATAAATAAAGAACGGCATAAAGAGTAAGCTCCTACTCTGGCAAGAACGGACTAAAAGGGTCAGCTACCCAGCTAACTTTCATAATTAAATACCGTTACTGTATAGGTAGATCTCATTGTGAAAGGCCTATTGCTGGATAATTCATGGGTAGAGCCAAAAAGGGTGAACTATACAAGTTACCAATAACGTTGATTAAATGAAGTAAAGGCTCCGGTGTATAGAGAAGACCTCACCGTTTAGGAAGTCACCATAGAAACGAAGGAACCCGCTATTTCTTTATCCATTTTTTTATATTTTTGACACCTATAACACAATATAATTTCTTATTTCGCATTGAAATGCCTAAAAAAAGAAAAAATCGCGGTCAGGAAGGTTATAGTAGCCAAAGCCCTTGGAATTTTTATTTTATACATTGGAACAATCCGTTTTGTTCTTAATAGATTAGGAAAGGGGAAAAGAATAACTGAAAGAAAAGAAAAAAATTAGTTATTCGGTGGAAGTTTCATCTATTCAATGACTAGAATTAGACGGGGATATATAGCTCGTAGACGTAGAACAAAAATGCGTTTATTTGCATTAAGCTTTCGAGGGGCCCATTCAAGACTTACTCGAACTATTACTCAACAGAAAATAAGAGCTTTGTTTTCGGCTGATCGGGATCGGGGCAGTCAAAAGAGAAATTTTCGTCGTTTGTGGATCACTAGGATAAACGCAGTAATTCGAGAAAAGGGGGTATCCTATAGTTATAGTAGATTAATACACGATCTGTACAAGGGACGGTTGCTTCTTAATCGTAAAATACTTGCACAAATAGCTATATTAAATAGAGATTGTCTTTATATGATTTCCAATGAGATAATAAAAGAAGTAGGTTATAAAAAGTCCGTCGGAATAATTTAAACGAAGTTTCCCGGAGAATGAACTCCGGGAAGGTAGAGTAGAAATTACTGGGATAAAATATGCTAAAATAGTCAAAACGAATGAACACACTCAGTAGAAAAAGCTTTCTCCAATTCTTTTTTTTTTTGTTTTTTCTTACGACCCGTTAATCTAATCTGGATTCTCGGAAAAATACCAATCTGCCTTTGAGTTCGGATTCAAATTCTGATTCCATTATGATTCCAAAGTAAGCCTAGTTATTTCTGGTCCTGGTTCTGGTTCTAAGACGAGTAGTTCTAGGGATCGACTCCTTTCTTTCAACATTTTTATTATTGAGAAAGGGTAACAAAGATAAAATACGAGCTTGTTTTATAGCAATAGTAATTAATCGTTGTTGTTTCAAGGTCAATCTATTCACTCGTCTAGATAATATTTTCCCTTGTTCACTAATAAATCGACTAATTAAACTCATATTTCTATAATCAATCCGATCGCCCGATTGAATCGGGGGCAAACGTCTACGAAAAGATCGCTTGGATTTAAGAAGAGGTCGTTTGGATTTATCCATAGTTTGTTTTAGTTTATTCCTTATCTTTATCTCGAAAATCCTATTTCTTAATTCTAATTTTGAAAGTCACGGATATAGGATTTGTTTATTTTATATTTAAATATGTTATATATAATGTTATTTTTTACCCTTCCTTTTAAATTTGAAAGGGTAACATACAGGTATTCAGTTCGCCCTATTTCTTTATCTCCCCATGAATTGTATATTTGTGACAATGCGGACAGAATTTTCTCAATTCTAATCGATTAGGTGTATTGTGACGGTTCTTTTGAGTAATGTATCTGGAAATGCCTCTTGATACCCTATTAACCCCGTTTCGGACACAACTGGTACATTCCAAAATCACCGTTACTCGGACATCTTTACCCTTGGCCATGAACCTCCTTTGGATTTTTTATTTATTCAACTCTTCTACAACACGAAGAAGAAGAAAGGGTGGAAAACAAATAGAAATTACTAACTTGAAATCTAATTCTAAAAGAAAGATCAAAGTACATAGTAAATCTTGAAATCTAATTCTAAAAGAAAGATCAAAGTACATAGTAAATTAAAGTCATAGTAAATAAAATAAAAAAAAATAATAAGTAATACAAAGAGTTAGAAACTCTATTTCAAATCGAAGTACAGTATTTCATTTCTCATTTAAATATCTTGTACAATACTCTTTCCTTAGACCCACATTTTCTCTTCTACTCCCCCATCCCTCTATTATTTATTATTAATATTCATTTTTTTTATTGAACCCGAGCCTCGCCTATGTTGAATCCACTCTTTTTTTTCCCTTTCCTCCCTTATTTTCATTTTCAAAATAGAAAAAAGGGAAAAAAGAGAAAAGAGGAGAGGGGGTTAGTCACAGATATTTTATTCTATCTTTAACCTTCTTCATTCCTTCCCATCTCAATAACTAAAATGAAAAAAAGGGGAATGTCAACGCATCCGGAAAAAAACGATTAATCTCTATCAATAGACCTGCTAAAGCCCCGAACCATAGCGTACTTAGTACTGGTGCCACAGAGAGATATGTTTTTAAATCTCGCATCGAAAACCCTCCTTTTTTATTGTAATACAAACATCGGTAGTTAAGGACCACTTATAGTTGTACACGTAATCCATAAGATTCCTCTAATATTAATATATTAAATTTTGTACAATGGTCCAGTAAAAGTAAATAGGATTTTTTTCTTTTCTTAAAACAGAAAAAAAAGCATCTCCCCCTTACCGAGCATTTGCGAAAAATACTCATTTCTTTTTTTATATGTATACAAGTCTTTTACTATTATTATATGTTAATATATGTTATATTATTATTTAACTATTATTAATTATTCTATGTTAATATATGTTTATTATATGATTATATGTTAAATTATATGATTATATGTTAAATGTTAAATGAGAGAAAAAAAAAAGATGAACTGGGCACAAAATTGTGTATATCAACGGAGGAAATAACGATGTGGAAAACAAGACAGGAATTCTCTACAATGACACTGTAAAGCAATGGAAGGGAT